CCGAGCTGAAATAATATGTCGATAACTCTAGTAAACTAAAGTCATCCTTTAAATAGCTATACTATTTTGCTTCAATTTAGTTTCTACAAATAAAAAAAATTGGAAGATTTAGTTACGATTAGAAATCTACTTTTCTATCTCCATCCATGGATCCTTTACTCATACTCAGTCAATTGGAAGTATTGATCCAATTGAATAATTCTGTTTCGTAATTTCATAACCCAATTAAAAAATTTTTAAGTGATCCTTGGATACAAATCACGATAATTTATATTTTTCCTCCAATATGTCATTGAGAGGTAAAGGATTAAATCCTTTTAAGAAATAAAGTTTTTTATCGGAATATTAATTAAACCGAGAAGACCCCTTAACTTTTTAAGGGGGTTACTCAAACGAATCACACTTTTACCACTAAACTATACCCGCTACAATGCGATTATTATATACAAAGGCTCTTTTGTCGAACAGGGATAATTTGGGCTAATCAAGACAGGATCATAGATCATAAAAGAATCATGAAAATGAAAGTGTTGACGTTTTTCGTGGGGATTCAAAAATTTATAAAAATAAAAAAGGAATAAATAAAAAAATAATAAGAAATGACGTATTGATGTTATATTATTATTATTTTATCTAATAATAAGAATGAAAAGAACCCTTCGTCTTTTTGTTGTTGCTTTAATAGCAACCCTTTTTTTTTATTTTTATTAGAGAAACCGTTTTAGCTAGGATTTTCGTTGGAACAAAAAAAGGCCCGGCTAGGTACTTACCAGGCCAGGCCACGGGAATAAAAAGGGCCCTTTCGAACAAAATCAAAGCAAGGGGGTCTTCTTTCTGTTTTTTCTATTGAATCTTTCGATCCCTTACTTGAACTAACTGTAATTGCTAATCAAAGTTGTAGATAGAATATAGATAAGATAAAAAAAGAGAAAGAAATACTTTTTCAATCCTTATTTCATGTGTAATGTAAAATAGTAATTATCTTTTTCAATTGGGAGAGATGGCTGAGTGGACTAAAGCGGCGGATTGCTAATCCGTTGTACGAGTTATTCGTACCGAGGGTTCGAATCCCTCTCTTTCCGTTTTTGTTGATGACTTAATATTTGATTTCTCTTTCAAATTTCGACAATCCTTTTTAATGTTTCCTGGTTAACCATGTGGAATAGATAAAAAATCCTAAGAAAATTTAAAAATCAAGCAATGAAAATGAAAACGCCCTTTTTTATTCTTCACGTCCAGGATTACGCCCCGGATCATTAGATAGGAATCCAAAGATAAATAGAGAAACAAAGAATATCACTACTGTGTAAACGAAAAGTTTGAGAGTAAGCATTACACAATCTCCAAGATTTTTTTTTGGAAAAAAAAAATGAGAAAAGAGAATAGATCCTCCATTACCAAAAATTTATTTCATACCTCCATCCAATTAGATATTGCGGGGGATCCTAACCTTAACCCTATATATAGGGTCTTTCAAAAGGGCAGAATGGGGAATACGGGGTGAGCCAGATTTGGATTTCTCGAAGCTATCCAACCAAGACTTTCAGACTTTCAATGTTTGAATCGAAGGTTTATAGTATAAGACTAATTTGATTTGATCTCATTAATTGTTATAATTTTTATCGAATAAAGCATTAATTTTCTAGAATAATATTAAGGATCTCATCGAAAACTTACAGCAGCTTGCCAAACGAAGGCTAAGAGAAAAAAGAACAAAGGTATGACTGGCATAAGATCTACGATTGGATTTAAAAAAGCGTAGGCCTCGGGCAATTTGGCGAAGAAAAGACTACTCGAATAAAAGGCAGAATTAAGACAAATGCAGATCAAACTAAAGATATTAAGCATAAGAGGCGTTTTGTTCTTGGAGATAATTGCATTTTGATTGAGTTAATGATATAAGGAAAATGAAGTAAAGTAAGGTAGACAAAAATCCTTCTTTTTCTTTGAACCCACCCAATCAAAAATTCCCCAATTCTCAAACAAAAGAGAATAGAAGAAATAATACTTTCATAGAATATCTTAATTAAATTATATGTAATGATCAATGAATTCGGCTGAATTCTATATCTACACGCGTAAAAATCCTAGCAAGAATCTAATCTATTCTATAAAGATTTTATATAGAAAATTGCCCTGTAATTGACCAAGACCCAATAAGAATATTATTCTTTATTAGTGTAGAATGGAAATATAGATGGGGCGTGGCCAAGTGGTAAGGCAACGGGTTTTGGTCCCGGTATTCGGAGGTTCGAATCCTTTCGTCCCAGGTAGAGACATTGTATCAGAGTCAAAGTTTATTTTGAAAGTAACGTTATGAAAAAATGCCTAATAATGTCATTCTTGTTTCTTTTAGAATTTTGAATGATTCTTTTATGAATCATATCTTTGTTTTTCACAACATACAGATATTACTAAATAGATTAGTTTGTGATCAAGATATGATGGTAACATAGGTCACACCCTAGTTGAATTCAACTAATTAAAAAATAAAGTATGGCGGATTTTTCATCATACGTTCATTCCCTTCATAGTGAAGGGGTTTAGAGCTACTTAATTTGAAGAAAAAACATTACGTCTCATATCTTTTTGAATTTTCAACGATACGTTTTATTTTGAATTACACTAAGAAAGAGCACTTCTTTCCTATATCTTATTCTTTATCCATTAAAATTTAACTTAAAAAAATAGGTAGCCAAATTATTAGGATCTCTTTATTCTAAACAAGGGGGGGGTTATTACATTCAATTAATGGGATTAAGTCTCTTAAGACAAGACTGGGTTTGGGTAAACTAAAAAATGAGGAGCAAGCGCCTAATTTGGATTTGTTTGTCTTTGTCCCTAGAGAGTATCCTTTCCCCAAAAGGGATCCTTTTTTGTTTTTGTTCTAATTCAGCATTCCCAGAGAGTCGTGGGATAGATAGTTCTTAATTAGTAACAATAACAGGAGGTCTTCATTTAAATATATGTATATCTGTGTATGTTCGAATCTCATTAATAACGAATCAAGTTACATATGTAACGGATCCATAATAAAGACTGTAGTTCAGTCTATCTTATAGGTACGAAAAACCCCAAATTCGTTCATCTTATCTTTTTAATAAAATTTGAATCGAAAGAACAAGTACTTAAATATTCTCTTCGATCGGTCTTTTTTATCTATCTCACACAAAAAAATAAAAATGGGTTTTTTGTTCAATCCATTTATCTGCTTTAAATCGTTGATAGTTCAATTTGAAAAGAAACAGATATTTTTTATTTTTTAATAAAAAGTCAAGTTAAAGTGTTGCATTCATACAATAACATACAATAATAGGTGGGGTCTTGCTAAGATTGCTTCAAAAAAACTTTTGCCATCTTTGTATAGAAGAATTTGTATAGAAAAAAAAGAGTATAGATTAATATGTTTATGTATCGACGGAACCAATGACTATTCATGATTCCATAATTGAATCAATTCCATATGGGTTCCAAATTAGGGGAATTTTTTGTTATGGTAAAACTTCGTTTGAAACGCTGTGGTAGAAAGCAACGTGCGACTTGAAGGACACGATCCGGTGTGGATTTTTATTCTTATACATCCGCCATCTTTTCTTTGAATGAAGGTGCTCTGGATCCGACATCTGTTCTGTTTTCACTAGAATCCTTTTTTTGTTAGGTTGTAATGAATATAGTACATGATGGAGCTCGGGTAGAAAGTATGGATTCATCTTTCAGGGGCAAGAATCTAGGGTTAATACCAATTAATAAATTGGAACAACTTCGTAAGTATATCATATATATCAATGTCGAAATTGAAAGGATCCGATTAAGTCAAGTTTTTAATTCAAAAGTCAAATTTGTTGAAATTGATAAAAGTCTTTCGATTCAAAGTGTATCACGCGGGAATCGAGCGTTTATATGATTCTTTGATAGAAAAAAATCACAAAAGGGGTATGTTGCTGCCATTTTGTAAGGATTAAGAAGCACCGAAGTAATGTCTAAACCCACTGATTTAAAACAAATAAAAAGGATCCCAGAACAAGGAAACACCGTTTTTTCAATTGTCTCAATAACTGGATAATAATAAAGATTAAAGATAAAGATTAAATGAGACAAACAAGAGGGGGTTAAAGACCATTCAAAAAATGAAATAAATTGCCTAAATATTTTTTTCTTTTAAGCTATTTGAGAATTATCCAACTTGAGTTATGGGTACAAATGATAGTTATGGGTACAAATTTTTTTTCAGGAAGGAGGAAGAAAAAAATGAGTTAAATCCCATTCTAATTTATTTTATCAACTCCTTTGCCATAAATTAGAATTCTATACGTAGACAAAACTCCAAATCATTTTTTCTCGAGCCGTACGAGGAGAAAACTTCCTATACGTTTCTAGGGGGGGTCTTGTTCATTTACTTAGATCTATCCCAATGAGCCGTCTATCGAATCGTTGCAATTGATGTTCGATCCCGAAGAGAAGGAAGAGATCTTCGGAACGTAGGTTTTTATGATCCGATAAAGAATCAAAGTTATTTAAACGTTCCTGCTATTCTATATTTCCTTGAAAAGGGCGCTCAGCCCACAGGAACTGTTCGGGATCTTTTAAAAAAAGCGGAGGTTTTTAAGTAACTTGGTCCTAATCAAATCAAATCAAACAAAATTGAATTAAGGAAATAAATAAATAGAAAGGGGTAGTAATTCTTATATAAATTTTTGTATTTATATATATATTTTCCTTTTTTGGATTCTACTCATATCTATTTTTCATTGCTTCTATAAAATCTCATGTTCTAGAACGACAAAACTCGGGGCGCTTGATCCTATAAATAGAAAATTATACGAGTTCCTTCAATTGGTCGGTTTTCGTTGAAACTATACTAATAAGTAATAACCAAGGAATCCTCCCTTTTTTATTCTAGTTACTTATTATTGATTCAATCTAATATTTTTTTATACTTGGTCTTTTTTATTCCTCTATCTAAACTTTTTTCAGCTATGTAGTGCCAATCCAACACAAGC